ATTAAAAAAAAAAAGAAATGTGAAATTATTGAGTAGTCTACTTCCCCTCAAATGATGAATCCCCTGAAAGGAATATTTTGGGACTCGTAAAGGATTTCTTTGTCTATATATTGTATTGTTCCATTTGATCTTTTTTAGGTCTCTACTCACCTCGATGGTTATGTGCATGATATCCCTTGAAGCATATATGCGATAGATAAGCTCCTGTAACCATGCTATATTCGCTTGCGCTTGCCTGAACAGAATTTCTTTCTCAAAGAAATGGAATGTATAATTCCACAAAAAGTCTTTTTTCACGAGGTATAACTAACTATTCCTATATTATCTGTTACAGAATCAGACCATGGATCAATTCCCCTTTTCTTACATTTTGAAGTCTTGAATGCACCCATAATTCTGAGCTTCATGTTCCTCCTCCCAAGATACATGTCAGAGCCGGGGGCATCCCAATCAAATTAAATGGGATGACAGTTTCTCAGTCTAAATCTGTCAAATGAAAATTTTGATCAAATCACACATCGCAATATACTAGGCCCTCTAATTCCCTAAGGGGCTTATCTAAAATATTCGCAATATAACTAGGAAGACGTTTCAAATACCACACATGAGTCACTGGACATGTCAGTTTGACGTATCCCATTTGGTACCTTCGTATCCGAGAATCAACAAATTCCACTCCGCATTCTTCACAAAATTTCGGGTCTTCTTTTTCAGTCCCAATCCCTCGGTAATTTCCACAAGCACAAATCCCACTTTTTATGGGTCCGAAAATTCTTTCACAAAACAATCCATCTTTCTCCGGTTTATTAGTTTTATAATGAAAAGTATAGGGTTTTGTCACCTCTCCGACTATCTCTCCATTGGGTAAAATTTTTTTTGCCCAAGCCATGATTTGTTGAGGGGAAACTGGTCCAATTCGAAGTTGTTGATGTTTATACTGGTCGATCATAGAATAGAAATTCTGATTCATTGAGATCAAGCTTCCTTCCTGTCCATCTGAAAGTTCTTTTCAGATACAAGGAAATGATTCAGTTCCAGGGACAAAGATCGTAGTTCTCGAACGAGCAATCGAAAAGATTCTGGAGCACCCTCTGGATTAGGTACTGTTGCTCCAATAATCGTAGCACCAAGTACTTCCTGACGAGCTCTAATATGATCAGATTTATAAGTAAGCATCTCTTGTAAAATATGAGCAACACCAAATCCCTCTAGAGCCCAAACTTCCATTTCTCCTACTCTTTGTCCCCCTTGTTTGGCCCTCCCTCTAAGGGGTTGTTGTGTAACAAGTGCGTAATGCCCACTGGAACGTCCATGGATTTTATCATCAACTTGATGAATTAATTTTAGGATATAGGACTTTCCTATTAGAACAGGTTGTTCAAAAAGATCTCCCGTTCTTCCATCAAATATTCTGCTTTTTCCCGGGTATTCGGGTTCAAATACCCATGGATTTTTTGTTTTCTTACTGGCTTCATATAATTCAGAAAACACTAGTTTTCTTGAAGCCTCTTGCTCATATCTCTCATCAAAAGGTCCTATTCTATAATGTTTATTTAGGAGATCCCCCGCTAACCCGAGCGAACATTCAAATATCTGTCCCACATTCATTCGTGAGGGGACTCCTAATGGGTTGAATACCATATCAACGGGCGTTCCATCTTGCAAATAGGGCATATCTTGTCTAGACAAAATCTTAGAAATTATACCCTTATTCCCATGCCTTCCAGCTACTTTATCACCTACTTTGATTTCACGTTTCTGTGAAATATATACACGAATCTTTTCTGGATTAGAATTGGAAACTCCCTTTCTATGGATCCATCTCACATCAATAACTCGACCCCTTCCTCCTATAGGTAGTCTTAGAGAAGTTTCTTTTGAAGTGGATACCTGAATACCAAGTATAGCTCGTAATAATCTATCCTCCGGAGCATATGACGATTCGCTCGCTGTCTGAGGTGTTAATTTACCTACTAAGATATCACCTGTTTCTATCCAAGATCCCAGCATCACAATTCCATTTCTGTCTAAATTTTGGAGTAAACGAGCCTCTAAATGCGGGATATCCTTAGTGATTCTTTCAGGACCTTGGCTTGTTACATGAGTCTGAATTTCATATTTCCGGATGTGAAAAGAAGTATAAATATCTTCATAGACCAGACGTTCGCTAATTAGTACTGCATCTTCAAAATTGTAACCTTCCCATGGCATATAAGCTACTAATACATTTTTTCCTAAAGCGAGTTCCCCACCAGCTGTAGCCGCACCGTCCGCTAGAATTTGTCCCTTTTTAATGTATTTACCCCGCTGAACCTGAGTTTTTTGATGCATACAAGTATTTTTGTTGGAACGTTGATACATAACTAATGGAATGCTTATAGTATCCCCATTACTTGAGAAAATGATCTTTTGAGTATCAGTATAAATGATTTTTCCCTTGCGTTCGGCTATAGCTGAAATCCCCGAATCTAGAGCCGTTTGGCCTTCCAACCCAGTTCCAACAATGCACTTCTCGGACCGAGAAAGGGGAACTGCTTGGCGCTGCATATTAGAACTCATTAAAGCTCGATTCGCATCATTATGCTCGATAAAAGGAATGAGGGAAGCTCCAATAGAAAAATATTGGAAAGGAAAAATGCTTCTAAGATGAATCTCTTCCCATGCAATAGTCAGGAATTCTTGACGATATCGAGCTGGAACAACCTGTTGTTCTTGAATACCCCGATTCAAGGCCAAAGAATTTCCTGCTGCTACCATATAATATTCATCTCTATTTGGTGATAAATAAACCATCTGTGCATTTTTTGATCTATCAGATAATTCATAAAACGGACTCTCTATAGATCCCCAATAACCAACCTTCACATGAATAGCTAATGATCCAATAAGTCCAACATTGATTCCTTCGGACGTGTCGATTGGGCAAATACGTCCATAGTGACTCGGGTGGATATCTCGTATCCGAAAACTAGCAGTTCGCCCCGTCAATCCTCCAGGACCCAAATAACTCCATTTTCGCCCATGAACGATTTGTGTCAACGGATTAGTTCGATCCAAAACTTGAGATAAAGGGTGTAGGCCAAAAAACGATTCATAAGTAGTTGTTAATGAAGTTGAAGTTACCAAATTTTGAGGAGTCGGTATCAATTTATGCCTGATTGCTCCACATATAGTTCCTCGAACCGTATTCTCTAAACGAACAAGAGCCAATCCGAATTGATCCTGTAATAGATCTGCTACAGAACGAATACGTTTATTTCTCAAGTGATTCATATCGTCAAGTGTACCCATTCCCAATTTCATTCCAATCAAATGATCCACAGCAGCCAATAGATCTCGTGGTAACAAGAATGTATTGTTTTGGGGTATATCAAGATTAAGTCTCCGGTTCATATTTCGTCGACCAATCTTTCCTAATTCACATCTTTGTTGAAAAAATTTCTTTTGTAATTCCTTGCATAAGGACTCAGAAAATACCGGATCCCCCCCTACACAAGCAAATTGTTGATAAAATTCCAAAATAGCATTTTCTTTTGACCCAATCTTTTTTTTCTCTTTATCATTCGGGAAAGACAAGAAAATTTCAGGGTAACAAACATTATCTAGAATTTCTCTTATATTCAAACCCATAGCTGATGATAGAACTAGAATAGATATTTTTTGTTTTCTACTTACACGGGCCCATATCCTTGCTTTTCTATCAATTTCTAATTCCGACCTTCCCCCCCAATCCGATATTATAGTACAGGTATAGACAGAAATTCCGTTATGTTCCAACTCTGAACGGTAGTAAATACCGGGACTTTGCAATATTTGGTTGATCACAATTCGGTATATTCCATTTACTATAGAGGTTCCAAAAGAATTCATTATAGGGATGTTTCCAATAAAAACGGTTTGTTCTTGCATATTTCTACCGGTTTTCCAAATTAAGACCGCGGGGACATATAATTCAGAAGAATATGTGAGTGATTCATACACAGCATCTCTTTCTTTTATCAAGGGCTCTACCAATTGATATGTTTCCACAAATAATTGAAATTCAATTTCTTGATCTCTATCTTCAATTTTTTGAAACTTATGAAATTCTTCCGTCAAGCCCTTATTAATGAACCTACAAAATCCCTCAAATTGTATCTGACTAAATCCAGGTATTGTGGACATTCCCTCATTTCCATTCTGGAGCATCTTAATCTGAAATTTCCTATTTATTGAAAAAATCCCATTATTGGCTTGGCTCACTATTCATCGAACCCTACCGATTGATCTAGCAATGATGGAATGAATATTCTGTTTACTGAATCACATAAAATTTGAGTCAACTCCATCCATATATATCATACGTATGAACGGAAGCAAGACAGAAAAATGGAGGGCATTTTTGATACAAGTTCAAATTTGAGCTTGAGCCAGGTACAAATAAAAAGAAATGGAAATTGATAAAGCATTCCTGGGAAAAATTCTGTCACTTAGGCTGATGGAGTCTTTTATCGGATGTCAAAATTGATTCAATTTATACCTAATTCTTTTATTATGATATTACGATCAAGGGTACAAAAAAATAAAAATTCAATGAATTAAGGATTCAATCTGCTCTCTATGAATGAGATAAAAACAGAAGAATCAGGAACAGCATAGAGTTTCCCCTTTTTTTAGCACACGCAATTGAATGTTCAAAAAGGAATTCGCAAATCTTTTTTTGATCGTATAATTTCTAAAATACAATGGAATTGCATACGTATTACGTATATAGTCATAGGAGTAATCTTTAGGAAGTACATGCCAATATAGCTATCTAGCTATCCGTATATCACATCTTTTATCATAATTGAACTTGGTGCAACATAGGTTAGGTCGCACTCTATCATAATGTCTATCTTCTATTCATATTCAAGTACTATATAGGGATATGTGCATAAGAAATAGAACCGGGTTCGGTATTCACGTATAAAAATTTCTGTTCTGGGGTTTACATATGACCATATATTTTCTTATAATTAGAATTGATAATGATTAGTCGTAAATCAATTGGATTTTGCATCCATTAACCATTAAGGTAATACAAATGGATATACAAAATTAAGAGCTGTTCGCTAATTCAAAGTAAGTAAGAGTAAAAGAGTAATAAGTAAATAGTTAATGAAGTCAAGAATGAATTATTCTAAATTGCCCTGCATTTTACAGTCTGTGACCGGGGCCGGGAATCTTTTCACTTTTCTATAGATCTATCGAATCTATAGAAAAGTGAAAAGAGAAGGTAAGTTTTTAAGCGACGCGTGTTTTGAGATAAAATCAATCGAAGAAAAGGATAGGATAGAAAAAGGATCCAATAAAAAAGAGGAATTCTTTTTTGGAAAAGGATAAGTACAATGGGATTCAAGATCCAAAAAGAAAAGAAATTAAGAAAGTAAAAAATTTAAATCAAAACAAAATGAGGAAAGGAATAGAAATAGAAAATAGAAAGAAATAGAAATATATAGAATATAAGTATAAGAATATTAATATATATATAATAGATAATATAATATTTCTATATAATAGATAATATAATATCTAATTATTCTAATTATAGAATTTCTTTATCTTTATCCATTTTGGATGGAATTTGGCGGCATGGCCAAGTGGTAAGGCGGGGGACTGCAAATCCTTTATCCCCAGTTCGAATCTGGGTGTCGCCTGATCAACAAAAAAATACTTGAAATTTATTAATCCTGTTGATCGAACTTGACGAATTCTTGCCCCGTAAAAGCATAGGCAAGGGCTAGGTCTGTTGATACTTGATTTTGAGAACTCGTAGGGCCTATAAAAGCCTGTCATCTTTTTTCTCAAAATCTGGGTTCTGAGTGTGGCTCAAAAAGGTACCAAGAAATCTGAAGCAACCCAATCTTATTAATGATTGATTTGGGCTATTCTGAATAGTAAGAAGTCGGAAATCTTGGTATCCAAAGGTTCCTAAGAGACACTCCTTTTTGGCTACTAAGGTTGAAGAAAGGATTCTAAAAAAGACTATAAAGACTCCCTAATTATTTTAAACTAGAACTTTCTTAATATTGAGGTAGTGTCTACTAACTCTGTTTGCGATGAAATTAGATTGGATAGGCTGATGGTAAATTCATTGAATAATTGTGACAAAGAACTGAAGATACTTTGTATTCAGACTGACTAGAGGCTCTGAGTGCTGCTCATAAATTTAATCAGAATGGTTGAATGGCTCTTCTTTCTATTTACTATTTAGATATTTTTTTCTATATTTTTCTTTCTATTTCATTTATATTGAGTATAGATAAAAGATCTTCCTATGTTATACTATGTTAGACTCTTCTATTATTTTTTAGGTTAAAGTTTTTATTGAGTTCTTATTTTATTTTATTTTAGCTCTTCTTTCTATTTACTATTTAGATGTTTTTTTCTATATTTTTCTTTCTATTTCATTTAGATTGAGTATAGATAAAAGATCTTCCTATGTTATACTATGTTAGACTCTTCAATTCGCGACGATAAATTTATTTGATATTGTTATTCATAATATTGTTAGTATCATCAAGATGCAATTCATACCTTTGAATTGATAGGAGTCCACTTTATCATCTCTATGGGATTAGATCCCGAATTATTGTGAAAGAAGAAAACAAAGAGATTATGGAAGTCAATATTCTTGCGCTTATTGCTACTGCGCTGTTCATTTTAGTTCCTACTGCCTTTTTACTTATCATATACGTCAAAACAGTCAGCCAAAATGATTAATTTGAATGAAACTTGAATTATTCATTTTTATCAATGATTGAAGAAATGAAAGGGTTTAAAACTCTAGTTAAGTCTTAAATGAAATGTGGAATCAGAAGTATCTGAGATAGTGTGGTAGAAAGAGCTATATATAGCTCTTTCTACCACACTATACAATTGAGTATTGTAGAATATTTCATATTCATTCATATTCTTAGTACATAAAACATAAAGTTGTATTGTATACAGAAAGAAGCTTTCTCTTATATAGATCAATTGACAATAGATATCTATATCTAAGTAATAATATATATTAGACGTACATCAAAATGAAATAACACTTGAATTTTCTATTTTTTCTCTACACCCATTTGTATACATTTTGATCAATCCAAAAGAATTGCAAGCCCAACTTCTTGAATTCCTGATTCTTTATATCTCTTCTTATGCTTATGGATCCGGGGGCCCATCGAAAGAATTAATGTAGGAAGAAGAGTACAGGCATATACTATATACCATATAAATACCATATAATATACATATCATATATTAGAGAATCTTAGAAATCTAAGAATATTAGAATAATAATAAAATAATATTTAGATAACTAATTTTAATTATTTAATAGAGGATTCATTAGAGGATCTAATTAGAAATCTAATACTAGTAATATATCTAAAAAAGAATATCTAAATATAGATAAACTAAAGTAAGTCAAGTTTTTTTTTAAGCTTTCGCAAAACGATTACAATTGATACAAATAGATTTTTCAGTAAA